ATTATTGCTCTTATACAGTTCGAACTATCTATGGAATATTGGGCATCAAAATTTGGATATTTCTAGACGAGGAATAATTTTACTACTTGTCTTTCCCTCCTATCCAATGATTGAACAAAAAAAAAAGACCAATTCATTCTTTTTCTAATCAAGGGGAACATTTATAATTCTTAATTCTATAAGGTTGAATAAAAATCCGATTGACCATTTATTTGATATAATTGCTATGCTTAGTGTGTGACTCGTTGGTTTTTTTAGGGTGAGGATTAAAAAAGCCCAGCCCACATAGTATGAACTAAAAACTATAGAACTAATAACCAACCCATCACTTCGCATTATCTGGATCTAAAGAACCAGTCAAGATATGATATATAAGTCATATCTTTGTAGCAACTGAAATCTTTTGCATAAACAAAAAAAATAAATCTGATTCTAAGTTGTAAAGCAAAATAGACAAAAAAGATGTGGATAAACGGAAGGATGAGAGAAAGAGATAAAAAGAATACCAATGATATAAAATTCCAATATGTAAGGTCTATGAGTAATCTCATAAAAAGCAGTGTAATAAAGCATCAATACGCATTCATACCATACTAAAAAGAATCTTCTTATATACTAAAAAGAATCTTCTTATAGAAATTTCTAGAAATGGAACAAAAAATTAAGAGCTTCGAGCCAATAAAGACTGAGAAGATTGACTCAAGAACCAATTTCATTCTGAGCTCCATTGTAGAATTCGGACCTAACCATTAAGTAAGAAGTGATGGGAACGACGGAACTTGTGAATGCAAAAGATTCTATTGAAAAGGAATCTTAATGATTCACTGGTCGGGATGGCGGAACGAACCAAAGATTAATTCATGTATTCTGAGATCTGAGAAGTCACGAGTTAACCCTACAAATGAAATAGGGATTGAAAGAGTAAATATTCGCCCGCGAAAACGTTTTTTATTGAAAAATTTCAGAGACAATACAATAATACAATAAAGGACAAAATAAGGATTTGGTATAATAATACAATTTTTTTTTCTATTTAGAAAACTACAAAGTTTAGTTATCTATTCAAACAAGATATACAAATTACTAATAGATTTAATGAAATTTCAAAGAAGCCCACGTTCAAGGTATTACTCAGTAAATACATATATATATATATCTTAACTTAAGATTGACTATTCTAGCTTAATTCAAATTGCATTTTTTTGAATCCTTTTATTTGCGAGGAGCTGGATGAGAAGAAACTCTCACGTCCGGTTCTGTAGTAGAGATGGAATTCAGAACCAACCATCAACTATAACCCCAAAAGAACCAGATTTCGTAAACAACATAGAGGAAGAATGAAGGGAATATCTTATCGAGGTAATCGTATTTCTTTCGGTAAATATGCTCTTCAGGCACTTGAACCTGCTTGGATTACATCTCGACAAATAGAAGCAGGCCGACGGGCAATGACACGAAATGCACGTCGTGGTGGAAAAATATGGGTACGTATATTTCCAGACAAACCAGTTACACTAAGACCCGCAGAAACACGTATGGGTTCAGGAAAAGGATCCCCCGAATATTGGGTAGCTGTTGTTAAACCGGGGCGAATACTTTATGAAATGGGTGGAGTAACAGAAAATATAGCCAGAAGGGCTATTTCACTAGCAGCATCTAAAATGCCTATACGAACTCAATTCATTATTTCGTAATGTAATAGAAAAAATATAGATATAGAAAGGGCTCTTAGATATGAATCAAAGCCGCATGTTTCTTTTTTTTTTTTTTTGACAAAAATATTTCTTTTTTTCTTCGCCCTTTGCATTCAAAGAACGGATTAAAAAAATGATTCAACCTCAGACCCATTTAAATGTAGCGGATAATAGCGGGGCTCGAGAATTGATGTGTATTCGAATCATAGGAGCTAGCAATCGTCGATATGCTCATATTGGTGACGTTATTGTTGCTGTGATCAAAGAAGCAGTACCAAATATGCCCCTACAAAGATCAGAAGTAGTCAGAGCTGTAATTGTGCGTACCTGTAAAGAACTCAAACGTGACAACGGGATGATAATACGATATGATGACAATGCTGCAGTTGTTATTGATCAAGAAGGAAATCCAAAAGGAACTCGAATTTTTGGTGCAATCGCTCGGGAATTGAGAGACTTAAATTTTACTAAAATAGTTTCATTAGCTCCCGAGGTATTATAAAATGAAATTGTGATCTGTTTCAAGTAGGGTATTTGAAAGAAATAGATTAAATAGTAGATTGTGTCTCACGCATATATCTTTAATAATTCATATCATATTCCAAAATAAATAAGTAAAAAACACGTTGATTATATCAAATTTGGGGACCCCAATAATTTTAGTTCATCATGGGCAGGGACACTATTGCTGAGATAATAACTTCTATACGAAATGCTGATATGGATCGAAAAAGGGTGGTTCGAATAGTATCTACTAATATTACCGAAAATATTGTGCAACTACTTTTACGAGAGGGTTTTATCGAAAACGTGAGAAAACATCGAGAAAACAACAAATATTTTTTGGTTTTAACCCTGCGACATAGAAGGAATAGGAAAAGACCCTATAGAAATATTTTCAATTTAAAACGAATCAGTCGACCTGGTCTACGAATCTATTCTAATTATCAACGAATTCCGCGAATTTTAGGTGGAATAGGGATTGTAATTCTTTCTACTTCTCGAGGTATAATGACAGATCGAGAGGCTCGACTTGAAGGAATAGGTGGAGAAATTTTGTGTTATATCTGGTAATCCTTTAGAATATCCAAATTGGATTCGAAACTTCCTATTTGTGAAATTTTTGAAAAAGAAAAAAGGGGGGGTATCTAATATCTTTCGCATTAGTTGAGACCTCAAAGGAACTTTGTTTTATACAAATACTGCCAGGAGGTAGAGTCAAAATTGAAGTAAGTCCTTATGATTCAAACAAAGGGCATATAATTTATCGACTCCACAACAAAGATTTGAAGGATTAGGTTTTCAACTTCACCATTCCTTTCGTGGGAATACAATTCGAGATGAACAATTTTAAGAAACTTATTTTCTTCCAAGAAATAGATTCAGAATTAAGATAAGGAATAAAAAATATGAAAATAAGAGCTTCCGTTCGTAAAATTTGTGAAAAATGTCGACTAATCCGTAGGCGGGGGCGCATTATAGTAATTTGTTCTAACCCGAGACATAAACAAAGACAGGGCTAATCAGACTTGCCAGAAGAGCCGATGTACAAATAAAGAATCTGTTTTGACATGAAATGGATATATCCATATATCTCTGACTCATATTTACGAGATGATAAAATATGGCAAAAGCTATACCGAAAATTAGTTCGCGTCGGAATGGACGTATTGGTTCACGTAAGGGTACACGTAGAATACCAAAGGGAGTTATTCATGTTCAAGCAAGTTTCAATAATACCATTGTCACTGTTACAGATGTACGGGGTCGAGTAGTTTCTTGGTCCTCAGCTGGTACTTCTGGATTCAAAGGTACGAGAAGAGGAACACCGTTTGCTGCTCAAACCGCAGCAGCAAACGCTATCCGTACAGTAGTGGATCAAGGTATGCAACGAGCAGAAGTCATGATAAAAGGTCCCGGTCTCGGAAGAGATGCAGCATTACGAGCTATTCGTCGAAGTGGTATACTATTAACTTTCGTACGGGATGTAACTCCGATGCCACATAATGGCTGTAGACCTCCGAAAAAAAGACGTGTGTAGAACTGAACATTGAAGAAATATCAAGAGAAATAAAAGATTCGATGATCTAATCAAATAAAAGTACTATGGTTCGAGAGAAAGTAACAGTATCTACTCGGACACTACAGTGGAAGTGTGTTGAATCAAGAACAGACAGTAAACGCCTTTATTATGGACGCTTTATTCTGTCTCCACTTATGAAAGGCCAAGCCGACACAATAGGCATTGCAATTCGAAGAGCTTTACTTGGGGAAATAGAAGGAACATGTATCACACGTGTAAAATCTGATAAAGTCCCACATGAATATTCTACCATAACGGGCATTCACGAATCGGTACATGAAATTTTAATGAATTTGAAAGAAATTGTATTGAGAAGTAAATTATATGGAACTTCTGACGCGTCTATTTGTGTCAAGGGTCCTGGATATGTAACTGCTCAAGATATCATCTTGCCACCTTATGTGGAAATCGTTGATAATACACAACATATAGCTAGTTTAACGGAACCAATTGATTTTTGTATTGGATTACAAATAGAGAGAAATCGTGGATATCTTATAAAAACGCCACATAACTTTCAAGATGGAAGTTATCCTATAGATGCTGTATTCATGCCTGTTCGAAACGCGAATCATAGTATTCATTCTTATGGGAATGGGACTGAAAAACAAGAGATACTTTTTATCGAAATATGGACAAACGGAAGTTTAACTCCGAAAGAAGCACTTCATGAAGCATCCCGAAATTTAATTGATTTATTTATTCCCTTTTTACATATGGAGGAAGACAACTTATATTTACAGGACAATCAACACACGGTTCCTTTATCCCCTTTTACCTTTCATGATAAATTGGCTAAACTCCTAAAAAACAAAAACAAAATAGCATTGAAATCGATTTTTATTGACCAATCAGAATTGTCTTCCAGGATCTATAATTGTCTCAAAAGGTCCAATATATATACATTAGTGGACCTTTTGAATAACAGCCAAGAAGATCTTATGAAAATTGAACATTTTCGTAGCGAAGATATAAAACAGATATTGGGCATTTTAGAAAAATATTTCGTAATTGATTTAGCAAAAAATAAGTTTTAAATCTATTGGACTGACTTAGTGAAAATAGATTGAAAAAGCACAATTTAGCACAATTAATATTCTAAAAAGAAATTCATAATTAAATTGAATAGATGTATCTAGGGAGAATTCGCTTTGAAGAAACTATTCCCTAGATACACATGTCGTGTTAGTTCACAATTGAATCAATTTCAAAATTTAAAAAAG